CCCAATGCTTTATTTCTGTCCTAGTTGATCCCGATTCGACATTAGAAGTATATTGATTGTTCCCCAATAACCGAATACTTTTTTCTGTAAATACTGCATATTTGATTCCATCCATAAATCCATTTTATTCCCTATGAGTTCCAGTATCGATAAGAATTCTAGTTCTTACTGTTCATATGTTATGGTATGAATATACCATACCAATTCGTTATGTATGGATGATGAGATTCCATTGATACAGAGCCAATTCCAATAGACTTATTGAATGTTCCCATTGGCGTGCATCCAGCAGGAATTGAACCTACGAATTTGCCAATTATGAGTTGGGCGCTTTAACCATTCAGCCATGGATGCTTAACAGGGATCATCGTACATCGTGAATAACCAAATTCCAATTGAAATGAAATCTTTAGGAGGAATCAATGAAACGACATCAATTCAAATCCTGGATCTTCGAATTGAGAGAGATCAAGAATTCTCACTATTTCTTAGATTCATGGATAAAATTCGATTCAGTGGGATCTTTCACTCACATTTTTTTCCACCAAGAACGTTTTATGAAACTCTTTGACCCCCGAATTTGGAGTATCCTACTTTCACGTGATTCACAGGGTGCAACAAGCAATCGATATTTCACGATCAAAGGTGTAGTACTGCTTGTAGTAGTGGTCCTTATATCTCGTATTAACAATCGAAAGATGGTCGAAAGAAAAAATCTCTATTTGATGGGGCTTCTTCCTATACCTATGAATTCCATTGGACCCAGAAATGAGACATTGGAAGAATCTTTTTGGTCTTCCAATAGAAATAGGTTGATTGTTTCGCTCCTGTATCTTCCAAAAGGGAAAAAGATTTTTGAGAGTTGTTTCATGGATCCGCAAGAGAGTACTTGGGTTCTCCCAATAAAGAAAAAGTGTATCATGCCTGAATCTAACCGGGGTTCGCGGTGGTGGAGGAACCGGATCGGAAAAAAGAGGGATTCTAGTTGTCAGATATCTAATGAAACCGTAGCTGGAATTGAGATCTCATTCAAAGAGAAAGATAGCAAATATCTGGAGTTTCATTTTTTATCCTATACGGATGATCCGATCCGCGATTGGGAATTGTTTGATCGTCTTTCTCCGAGGAAGAAACGAAACATAATCAACTTGAATTCGGGACAGCTATTCGAAATCTTAGGGAAAGACTTGATTTCTTATCTCATGTCTGCTTTTCGTGAAAAAAGACCAATTGAGGGGGAGAGTTTCTTCAAACAACAAGGAGCTGGGGCAACTATGCAATCCAATGATATTGAGCATGTTTCCCATCTCTTCTCGAGAAACAAGTGGGGTATTTCTTTGCAAAATTGTGCTCAATTTCATATGTGGCAATTCCGCCAAGATCTCTTCGTTAGTTGGGGGAAGAATCAGCACGAATCGGATTTTTTGAGGAACGTCTCGAGAGAGAATTGGATTTGGTTAGACAATGTGTGGTTGGTAAACAAGGATCGGTTTTTTAGCAAGGTACGGAATGTATTGTCAAATATTCAATATGATTCCACAAGATCTATTTTCGTTCAAGTAACTGATTCTAGCCAATGGAAAGGATCTTCTTCTGATCAATCCAGAGATCATTTCGATTCCGTTAGAAATGAGGATTCAGAATATCACACATTGATCGATCAAACAGAGATTCAGCAACTAAAAGAGAGATCGATTCTTTGGGATCCTTCCTTTCTTCAAATGGAACGAACAGAGATAGAATCAGATCGATTCCCGAAATGCCTTTTTGGATCTTCCTCCATGTCCTGGCTATTCACGGAACCTGAGAAGCGGATGAATAATCATCTGCTTCCGGAAGAAATCGAAGAATTAGAATTTATTGGGAATCCTACAAGATCAATTCGTTCTTTTTTCTCTGACAGATGGTCAGAACTTCATCTGGGTTCGAATCCTACTGAGAGGTCCACTAGAGATCAGAAGAAGAAAAAACAAGATGTTTCTTTTGTCCCTTCCAGGCGAGCGGAAAATAAAGAAATGGTTGATATATTCAAGATAATTACGTATTTACAAAATACCGTCTCAATTCATCCTTCGGAACCATATCACATCCCGGATCTGGTTCCAAAGGATGAACCGGATATGGACAGTTCCAATAAGATTTCATTCTTGAACAAAAATCCATTTTTTGATTTCTTTCATCTATTCCATGACCGGAACAAAGGGGGATACGCGTTACGCCACGATTTTTTTGAATCAGAAGAGAGATTCCCAGAAATGGCGGATCTATTCACTCTATCAATAACCGAGCCGGATCTGGTGTATCATAGGGGATTTGCCTTTTCTATTGATTCCTACGGGTTGGATCAAAAAAAATTCTTGAATGAGGTATTCAACTCCAGAGATGAATCGAAAAAGAAATCCTTATTGGTTCTACCTCCTCTTTTTTATGAGGAGAATGAATCTTTTTCTCGAAGGATCAGAAAAAAATCGGTCCGGATCTACTGCGGGAATGATTTGGA